AGAAATGGAAACAACTTCAGAAACGAAGGGGACTAAACAGGACCAAGAGGGATTCACCGAGGAAGACCCCTCTCTTTGTTCGGAAGAAAAGGAGGATTCGTACAAACTAGATGAAACGGAGGAGATCCGAGTGAATGGAAAGGTTAAAGATGAGAAAGATAAGGACCTCCTTTGGTTTGAAAAACCTCTTTTAACTCTTCTTTTCGACTATAAGAGATGGAATCGCCCATTACGATATATAAAAAACGATCGATTTGAAAATGATGTAAGAAATGAAATGTCACAGTATTTTTTTCACACATACCCAAGTGATGGAAAACAAATAATATCTTTTACATATCCACCCAGTTTATCTACTTTTGGAGAAATAATCCAAAGATATCTTTCTTTGTACATAACAGAAAAAGAATCCCCGGAGGATCTGTATAATCATTGGGTTTATATCAATGAACAAAAAAGATACAACTTGAGCAACGAGTTGATAAATCGAATGGAAGCTCTAGACAAGCGATCTCTTGCTATGGATGTACTCGAAAAAAGGATTCGATTGTGCAATGATGAGAATGAACAAGAATGCTTGCCTAAACAGTACGATCCTTTTTTGAACGGACCATATAGGGGAACGAGAAAAAAAGTTTATTCACGTCCAATCATGAATGATTCAATCACTTTGACAGAGGATTCTATAGGCAAAATTTGGATAAATAAGATCTATGGTATGCCCCCTAAAGATTACCGAGAATTTGGAGATAAAATTGATTTGTTTAATGGAGAAAAAAAATCGACAGACATTGGTCATTGCTTTACCTCAATCAGTGATTTAGCTGAAGACTCAACACCAAGTTTAAATTTGAAAGAACTTGTTTTATTGGCCGAACAAAGACGGCTTGATTCAGAAAATAAAACGAAATGCTTGACATTTTTATTCGATGTAGTTACAACCGATTCAAATGATCAAACAATTCGAAAAAAATGCATTAAAATAGAGGAAATCCGTAAAAAGGTTCCCCGGTGGTTATATAAATTGACCGACGAGTTGGAAGAAGTGGAAGAGGAAAATGAGGAAGAATCCGAAGAGGATCCTGGGATCCGTTCAAGAAAAGCCAAACGCGTGGTAATTTATACTGATAACGATCAGAATACCAATACCAATACCAATACTCATACTCGTAGCAGTACCAATGGTGATCAAGCCGAAGAGGTTGCTTTGATACGTTATTCACAACAATCGGATTTTCGTCGGGATCTAATCAAAGGATCCATGCGCGCTCAAAGACGTAAAACAGTTATTTGGGAAATGTTTCAAGCAAATGTGCATTCCCCGTTTTTTTTCGACAGAATAGACAAAACATTTTTTTTTTCCTTTGATATTCCCGGAATGATGAACCTAATTTTTAGGAATTGGATGGGGAAGGCCCCGGAATTCAAAACTTCATACTCTGAAGATTCTGAGGAGAAAGAAGCAAACGAAAAGGGGAAAACAAAAGGGGAGAGTGCACGTATAGCAATAGCAGAAACTTGGGATAGTATTATATTTGCTCAAACAATAAGGGGTTCTATGTTAGTAACCCAATCGATTCTTAGAAAATATATTGTATTGCCCTCATTAATAATAGCTAAAAATCTCGGTCGTATGTTATTATTTCAATTTCCCGAGTGGTACGAAGATTTTCAAGAATGGAATAGAGAAATGTATGTTAAATGCACTTATAATGGTGTTCAATTATCAGAAACAGAATTTCCGAAAGACTGGTTAACAGATGGTATTCAGATAAAAATCCTATTTCCTTTCTGTCTGAAACCTTGGCACACATCTAAGCTACAATCCCTTCATAAGGATCCAACGAAAAAGAAAGGAAAAATCGAAAATTTTTGTTTTTTAACAATCTGGGGAATGGAAGCTGAACTCCCTTTTGGTTCTCCCCGAAAACAACCTTCCTTTTTTGAACCCATTCGTAAAGAATTTGAAAAAAAACTTAGAAAGGGGGAAAAAAAATATTTTCTAGTTTTAAGAGTTTTCAAAGAAAGAACAAAATGGTTTCTAAACGTTTCAAAAGAAAAAACAAAAGGGATTATAAAAATGGTTCTCTTTATCAAAAGAATAATGAAAGAACGTGCAAATGCAAAAATAAACCCAATTTTATTATTTGGGTTGAAGAAAGTATATGAACCGAGTGAAGATGGAAAAGATTCTATAATCAGTAATAAAATGACCCATGAATTGGCCTTTCGACTTAGATCGACGGATGGGACAAATTATTCGCTGACAGAAAAAAAAATAAAGGATCTGGCGGATAGTACAATCGCAACAAGAGACCAAATCGAAAAAATCACAAAGGACAGGAAACAAATATTTTCAACTCCAGAAGATATAAATCTTAGTCCTAACGAAACAGGTTGTGATGATAAAAGATCGGAATCAAAAAAATACATTTTACAGATGTCAAAAAAACGAAGTGCACGATTAATACGTAAATGGTACTATTTTATGAAATCTTTCATTGAAAGAATATACATGGATATCTTTCTATCTCCCATTAACATCCCCAGAATAAATGCACAACTTTTCCTTGAATCAGCAAAAAAGACTCTCGATAAATACATTTACAATGATAAAAGAAATCAAGAAGCAATTGATGAAACAAATAAAAATACAATTCACTTTATTTCGACTGTAAAAAAGTCGCTTTCTAATTCTAATATTAGTAATAGAAATTCACAGATTTATTATGACTTATCCTCCTCCTTATCCCAAGCATATGTATTTTACAAATTATCACAAACCCAAGTTATTAACATGGGATCTGTACTTCAATATCGCGGAGCATATCCCTTTCTTAAGGAGAGAATAAAGGGCCATTTGGGGACACGAGGGATATTTGATTCCAAATCAAGGCATAAGAAACTTCCGAATTCTGGAATGAATGAATGGAAAAACTGGTTAAGGGGTCATTATCAATACAATTTATCTCAGACTAGGTGGTCTAGATTAGTACCGCAAAAATGGAGAAATAGAATCAATCAACGTCGTACGATTCAAAATAAAGACCAAAAAATTTTGGATTCATATGAAAAAGAAAAATACCAATTAATTTATTACGAGAAACAAAATAATTATGGAATTAATTCATTGGCGAATCAAAAAGCAAAATTTAAAAAACACTACAAATATGACCTTTTATCACATAAATATATTAATTATGAGGATAGGAAGGACTCATATATTTATGGATCGCCGTTACAAGTAAACGGGAACCAAGAAATTCCATATACATATAATTACAACACGCCTAAACACAAATTTTTTTATGGGCTGGGGGATACACCTAGTAATGATTATTTAGGGGAAGAATATGATACAGATCAAAATCCGGATAGAAAATATTTGGAGTGGGGAATTCTCAATTTTTGTCCTAGAAAGAATATCGATATTGAAACCTGGACCTATATGGATACCGGGACCAACATTAGTAAGGATACTAAGACTGGGACTAATGATTATCAAATAATTGATAAAAAAGATCTTTTTTATCTCACGATTCATCAAAAAATCAATCCATCCAATAAAAAGAAAAAAAAAAAACTTTTTGATTGGATGGGAATGAATGAGGAAATGTTATATCGTCCCATGTCTAACCTAGAACCTTGGTTCTTTACAGAATTAGTGCGACTTTATGATGCATATAAGATTAAACCCTGGATCATACCAATCAAATTCTTTTTTTTTCATTTTAATGGAAATGAATACAATGAATACATTAATAAAAACATTAACGGAAATAAAAAAAAGGATCCTCATATATCATCTAATAAAAAAGAATATCTTGAATTAGAGAATCGAAATCGAGAACAAAAAGAAGAGCTGGTCCAAGGAGATCTTGTTGGATCAGATGCACAAAACCAAAAGAATCTTGCATCAGGTGCACAAAACCAACAAAAAGATTTTGTTGAAAAGGATTACGCAGAATCAGACATTAAAAAACGTAGAAAGAAAAGGCAACCCAAGAGCAACAGGGAAGCGGAACTCGATTTCTTCCTGAAAAGATATTTGCTTTTTCAATTGAGATGGGAGGAGGATCCTTTGAATCAAACAATGCTCAATAATATAAGGGTATATTGTCTCCTGCTTAGACTGATAAATCCAAGGGAAATTGCTATATCCTCTATTCAAAGAAGAGAAATGCGCCTTGATGTAATGCTGATTCAGAAGGATCTAACTCTTACAGAATTGATAAAAAAGGGAATATTTATTATTGAGCCGGTTCGTCTGTTTCTGAAATGGGATGGACAATTTCTTATGTATCAAACCGTAGGTATTTCATTGGTCCATAAGAGTAAGCACCAAACTAATCGAAGATGCCGAGAAAAAAGATATGTTGATGAGAATGATTTCGATGGATCTATTGCACGACATGGAAAAGCGCTTGTGAATGGAGATGAAAATCATTATGATTTGCTTGTTCCTGAAAATATTCTATCTCCTAGGCGTCGTAGAGAATTGAGAATTCTAATGGGTTTCCATTCTGGGAAAGAGAATGCTGTGGACAGAGATTCAGGCAATGGGAATAATGTGAATAATGTAAGGAATTTTGGGCAATTTTTGAATGAGGATAAGTATCTTGATATAGATACAAACAAATTCATTCAATTCAAATTGTTTGTTTGGCCCAATTATCGATTAGAAGATTTAGCTTGTATGAATCGCTATTGGTTTGATACCAATAATGGCAGTCGTTTCAGTATGTCAAGGATACATATGTATCCACGATACATAATTTTTTGATGGCACATTTTCTAGATATCACGTATCATATCCGTGAGACGAAGACAGATGTACACACACGTTGTGTTACATTCTATTTTCATACATGATACTGATTCAATGATGTATCAATTGGATCTAGGAATGAATTGGCGGAATCTTCTTAGGTTCAAATCTTCGTGGGTGCAAAAATGTACCATCCCCTTGTATCCGAATCAAATTACAAATTGAATTTCTTTTCTTAATTGAATTCAATTATATTTGGTAGAAAACAAAGTCGTATAATATATAAATTATAAATAAATCCAAATTCTTGTGTGTACCAGATCGAAATGACTGGCATTATTATTATTCCTGATCGGTAAAATCCATATTTGTGGAAAAGAAAAAAAAAAAGAACATAAAGAGAAGAATTATTTTTATGGTAAAAAATGCATTCATCTCAGTTATTCCGCAAGAAGAAAGAGAAAAAAACAAGGGATCTGTTGAATTTCAAGTATTAAGTTTCACTAATAAGATACGTAGACTTACTTCCCATCTGAAATTGCACAGAAAAGACTATTTATCTCAGAGAGGTCTGCGGAAAATTTTGGGAAAACGTAGGCGGCTGCTGGCTTATTTGTCAAAGAAAAATGGAGTTCGTTATAAGGAATTAATTGGTCAGCTGGATATTCGGGAGTCAAAAACTCGTTAATTTAAAGATTCACCGAACGGTTTATTAGATCTTGAATTTTGATGAACCTCATTTCGTTTTCAGTAATTCATGGAATAAAGAATCGGGGAAGAAAACATATGACTGTACCGGCTACAAGAAAAGACCTCATGATAGTCAATATGGGCCCTCACCACCCATCAATGCATGGTGTTCTTCGACTCATCGTTACTCTAGATGGTGAAGATGTTATTGACTGTGAACCCATATTGGGTTATTTACACAGAGGGATGGAAAAAATTGCGGAAAACCGAACAATTATACAATATCTGCCTTATGTAACACGTTGGGATTATTTAGCTACTATGTTCACAGAGGCAATAACGGTAAATGCACCAGAACAATTGGGAAATATTCAAGTACCTAAAAGAGCTAGCTATATCAGAGTCATTATGCTAGAGCTGAGTCGTATAGCTTCTCATTTGTTATGGCTTGGGCCTTTCATGGCGGATATTGGTGCACAGACTCCTTTCTTCTATATTTTCAGAGAGAGGGAATTGCTATATGATCTATTTGAAGCTGCCACAGGTATGCGAATGATGCATAATTACTTCCGTATCGGAGGAGTAACTGCTGATTTACCATATGGCTGGATAGATAAATGTTTGGATTTTTGCGATTATTTTTTAACAGGAGTGGCGGAATATCAAAAGCTTATTACGCGGAATCCCATTTTTTTGGAACGAGTTGAAGGGGTGGGCATTATTGGTGGAGAGGAAGCAATAAATTGGGGTTTATCAGGACCAATGTTACGAGCTTCCGGAATCCAATGGGATCTTCGTAAAGTTGATCATTATGAGTGTTATGATGAATTCGATTGGGAAGTCCAATGGCAAAAAGAAGGAGACTCATTAGCTCGTTATTTAGTACGAATTAGCGAAATGACAGAATCCATAAAAATTATTCAACAGGCACTAGAAGAAATCCCGGGGGGACCCTACGAGAATTTAGAAGTCCGACGCTTTGATAGAGCAAGGGATTCCGAATGGAATGATTTTGAATATCGATTTATTAGTAAAAAGCCCTCTCCCGCTTTTGAATTGTCGAAACAAGAACTTTATGTAAGAGTAGAAGCCCCAAAGGGAGAATTAGGAATTTTTTTGATAGGAGATAATAGTGTTTTTCCCTGGAGATGGAAAATTCGTCCACCAGGCTTCATTAATTTGCAAATTCTTCCTCAGCTAGTTAAAAGAATGAAATTGGCGGATATCATGACGATACTAGGTAGTATAGATATCATTATGGGAGAAGTCGATCGTTGAAATGATAATTGATACGACAGAAGTACAAGCTATCAATTCTTTTTCCAGATCGGAATTTTTAAAAGAGGTCTATAGCCTCTTATGGGCGCTTATCCCTATTTTTACTCCTGTATCGGGAATCACAATAGGGGTACTCGTTATTGTGTGGTTAGAAAGAGAAATATCCGCAAGTTTACAACAACGTATTGGGCCTGAATATGCCGGTCCCCTGGGAATTCTTCAAGCTCTAGCGGATGGAACTAAACTACTTTTCAAAGAGGATCTTCTCCCATCTAGAGGGGATATTCGTTTATTCAGTATCGGGCCGTCTATAGCGGTCATATCCATTTTACTAAGTTATTCAGTAATTCCTTTTGGTTATCACCTTGTTCTAGCCGATCTCAGTATAGGTGTTTCTTTATGGATCGCCATTTCCAGTATTGCTCCTATTGGACTTCTTATGTCAGGATATGGATCGAATAATAAATATTCCTTTTCAGGTGGTCTACGAGCTGCTGCTCAATCTATTAGTTATGAAATACCATTAACTCTATGTGTGTTATCAATATCTCTACGTGTGATTCGTTGGAACATCAACTTTTACCCTTTTCTTTTACCTCCTTCCTTTATTTCTAGGAAAGAGATTGAACGTATTGAATAAATATCTTTATCTTTTTATTCATCACTCGGGTCGATAAGCTAAACCAGATAGTTATATGAGTGAAACAAAACAGCTTATGAATTCGCAGTAATCAGATTGATTCTCATTCCCTATGTACGAGAGTCAAGTAGAAGTAAACATAAGCAGTGAAAACCGTTTACCCCAAGATTGGTTGATTAGTCATCATGGCTTGAAGCGGGTACCAAAAATCAACTGTATGGAGTTTTTACAATTTTTATTTTATGTATTACCATACCGGGAATCAATCAAAAATGAGTGGACGGTTAGGAACACTAAGGTACACAAAGGATTAGTAATGGAGATAATGTAAGATATTCAAATGGATATTTTTGCATAAAAGGAATAATAATGAGGGCTTTAAGTTGGTAGAAATGATCAAGCAGTACTTCCCCATGATTCTGATTCAGAGTATGCTCCTATCCACTGATTAAAGAAATGACTATTAGGAACGAAGTAATTCTTTATTTTTTTTTTTTAGAATCCCCTCTTCTGAGAAAGAAGAACAGGAACGAAAGAAATGGAATGCAATAGCAAAAATGAATAAAATTCAGAAGAAATCCTTTTGAATTCTTTCTTTTCTCCATCTGATCCATATTCATAAAGATGAAATAGAATTCTTATCATGATCCATGAACTAATGTGATGTCTAATTCTTTTTCGTAATAGAAAGATATGGGTTGAAATAATTGATACAACGCGTATTTTATTGAAGGATTCCGTTATTACTGAACAAAGATAAATTCGAATTTTAATTATAAAATAAGGTATGAGATCAATTCGGAAGCACTTTTTATTTGTTATTATAGCAGACAGAATTCCATTGGTCTAATTAGGGATAGGGACTCTCCGATGCTTACTCTATCTATCCTACAAAAACATGTCGGGGTAATACCGAAAACCCGTCCTTAGATTTATTTTTGGCCATCGAGGAGCCGTATGAAGCCGAAGTCTCATGTACGGTTCTGGAATAGCGATGAGAACAGTGATGTTATGATCGACTATGATTATCTAACAGTTCAAGTACAATTGATATAGTTGAGGCACAGTCCAAATATGGGTTTTTGGGGTGGAATCTGTGGCGCCAACCTATAGGGTTTATAGTTTTTCTAATTTCTTCCCTAGCAGAATGTGAGAGATTACCCTTTGATTTACCAGAAGCAGAAGAAGAATTAGTAGCAGGTTATCAAACCGAATATTCAGGTATCAAATTTGGTTTATTTTACGTTGCTTCTTACCTAAATCTACTGGTTTCTTCATTATTTGTAACAGTTCTGTACTTGGGCGGGTGGAATCTCTCTATTCCGTACATATTCATTCTTGAACTTTTCGGAATAAATAAAACCGGTGGAATCCTTGGAACAACAATGGGTATCTTTATTACACTAGCGAAAACTTATTTGTTCCTGTTCATTCCTATCGCAACAAGATGGACTTTACCTAGGATGAGAATGGACCAACTATTAAATCTTGGATGGAAATTTCTTTTACCTATTTCTCTAGGTAATCTATTATTGACAACTTCTTCCCAACTCCTTTCACTGTAACAGAATACAAAATTTTAGATTCATAACCTCTCTCAAGCAAGAGAAAGAAACATCAAATTATTCATGGATATCCACGATATGTTCCCTATGGTGACAGGGTTCATGAATTATGGTCAACAAACAGTACGAGCTGCAAGGTACATTGGTCAAAGTTTCATGATTACTTTATCCCACGCGAATCGTTTACCTGTAACTATTCAATATCCTTATGAAAAATCGATCACATCAGAGCGTTTCCGCGGTCGAATCCATTTTGAATTTGATAAATGTATTGCTTGTGAAGTATGTGTTCGTGTATGCCCCATAGATCTACCCGTTGTTGATTGGAGATTGGAAACAGATATTAGAAAGAAACAATTGCTTAATTATAGTATTGATTTCGGAATCTGTATATTTTGTGGTAACTGCGTCGAGTATTGTCCAACAAACTGTTTATCAATGACTGAAGAATATGAACTTTCCACTTATGATCGTCACGAATTGAATTATAATCAAATTGCTTTGGGTCGGTTACCAATGTCAGTAATTGGAGATTACACAATTCAAACAAACAATTATGAATTCGACTCAAATAAAAATAACCACGGTAGATAAACCCCTTAATTCAAGTTTGGTTGGTCAGTAACCACAAATCATAACTACTGATTTGTGAGAATCTTGGATTTATTTTAATTTCGAATGGATTCATCTATCCGTGATGATTTCGAAATATCAAATTCCGAACTACAACTACTCCTTCGGATCCAGAAGCGGGATTGGCCCAATAACTATATCTACATCAATCCACACCACATTAAAATTCAATTTTAGTTTTAGTAACGTATTATATACAAGAAAAAGATAGGGTAACCCCCTTTCCTGGCCCGGTCAGTAAGGTCATGAAATATTTCTACTTAATTTATCTCTTATTTTACACATAATGGATTTGCCTGGACCAATACATGATATTCTTTTAGTATTTCTGGGATCAGGTCTTATATTAGGAAGTCTAGGAGTGGTATTACTTACCAATCCAATTTATTCTGCCTTTTCTTTAGGATGGGTTCTTGTTTGTATATCCTTATTCTATATTCTATCTAACTCCTATTTTGTAGCTGCTGCACAGCTCCTTATTTACGTGGGGGCCATAAATGTATTAATCATATTTGCTGTGATGTTCATGAAAGGTTCCGAATATTCCAATGATTTATCTCTTTGGACCGTTGGAGATGGAGTTACTTCACTGGTTTGTACAAGTATTCTTTTTTCATTAATTACTACTATCTCAGATACGTCATGGTACGGGATTATTTGGACTACAAGATCAAGCCAGATTATAGAACAGGACCTCACGAGTAACGTTCAACAAATTGGGATTCATTTATCAACGGATTTTTATCTTCCATTTGAACTTATTTCTATAATTCTTTTAGTTGCTTTGATAGGTGCAATTGCTATGGCTCGTCAGTAACAAAAACTTAGGATTCGAAATCCAAAATCAAATCAAATTAACTAAAAAAAAAATAAGGCTTTGTTCTGTCTTATTGTTATCACATCCATTTCCCTTCAATTCTATTTTCATATTGTTCATATATACATATATTGTTCATATATACATATATATATATAATAAAATAATTATATAATAAAATAATACATATATATAATATATATAATATATAAATATATAATATATATAATATATAAATAATAAAATAATATAATAAAATAATATAAATAATAAATATATAAAATATTATAAAATATAAAATATAAAAAAAAAAAGTTTGAGTTTGATTCTATTATATTTATATTCGAGTCAATAAAATCGGTTAAATTGTTGTTCATATTGAAATGAATCAAGATTCATGAGGAGTTGGTCAATGATACTCGAGCATGTACTTGTTTTGAGTGCCTATTTATTTTCTATCGGTATTTATGGATTGATCACAAGTCGAAACATGGTTAGAGCACTTATGTGTCTTGAGCTTATACTAAATGCGGTTAATCTAAATCTCGTAACATTTTCGGATTTATTTGATAGTCGTCAATTAAAAGGAGACATTTTCTCGATCTTTGTTATAGCTATTGCAGCCGCTGAAGCAGCTATTGGACCGGCTATTGTTTCGTCGATCCATCGTAACAGAAAATCAACTCGTATCAATCAATCCAATTTATTGAATAAATAGTCGTAATGAAAAGACAAATATCTATCTATATATAGATATAGATAGATATCCATATATGGATAGATAGCTAATTTCAATTTATAGAATTCACCAATTAGAATTAGCATAAGCATATATAACTTATAACTCATATGATCATGTTTCCCGAAACGTAAGAAATCAAAGTATCTTGGACCTCTCTCATGAACAGATCCAGAAGCCAATTTATTATAAAAAAAAATCCATTCTGGTAACCCACTGATTCGTCTGGTGTCTACAATACATGAATACATGATTCATTTATTACTAATATTACTAATTTTACCAGATCGAAATTTTAGAATGTTCCAAAAATTTATAGATCCAATGTCACATTCAGTAAAGATTTATGATACATGTATCGGATGTACTCAATGTGTACGAGCTTGCCCCACAGATGTTTTGGAAATGATACCTTGGGACGGATGTAAAGCTAAGCAAATTGCTTCTGCTCCAAGAACAGAGGACTGCGTAGGTTGTAAGAGATGTGAATCCGCTTGTCCAACGGATTTCCTGAGTGTCCGGGTTTATTTATGGCATGAGACAACTCGCAGCATGGGTCTAGCTTATTGATACGTTCCAGAAAATTCCACTTGAATCCATTTGATTCCTCTTTACCGACAAAAACCCGTACTCGAGAAAATCCATTATTCCATTCCGAGCGCGGGTTTTTCTGGTCAAAGTCTATCTTGTCTTTACCACGAGTTATTTTCCTTGGTTAACAATAATTGTTGTTTTGCCGATTTCCGCGGGTTTGTTAATTTTCTTTCTCCCCCAAAGAGGGAATAAGGTAGTTAGGTGGTATACCATATGTATATGCTTATTGGAGCTGCTTCTAACGACCTACACATTCTGTTATCATTTTCAATTGGACGACCCATTAATCCAATTGGAGGAGGATTATAAATGGATAAATATTTTTTATTTTCACTGGAGACTAGGAATCGATGGACTTTCCATAGGACCCATTTTACTGACGGGATTTATCACGGCTTTGGCTACCTTAGCGGCTTGGCCAGTTACTCGAGATTCGCGATTGTTCCATTTCCTGATGTTAGCAATGTACAGCGGTCAAATAGGATCATTTTCTTCTCGAGACCTTTTACTTTTTTTCATCATGTGGGAGTTAGAATTAATTCCTGTTTACCTACTTCTATCTATGTGGGGAGGGAAGAAACGTCTGTACTCAGCTACAAAGTTTATTTTGTACACTGCGGGGGGTTCCATTTTTCTCTTAATAGGAGTTCCAGGTATGGGTTTATATGGTTCCAATGAACCAACATTAAATTTTGAAACATTAGCTAATCAATCGTATCCCGCGGCATTGGAAATAATATTATATTTTGGCTTCTTTATTGCTTATGCTGTTAAATCACCGATTATACCCCTACATACGTGGTTACCAGATACCCACGGAGAAGCACATTACAGTACATGTATGCTTCTAGCCGGAATCTTATTAAAAATGGGGGCATATGGATTGATTCGCATCAATATGGAATTATTACCCCATGCTCATTCTATATTTTCCCCCTGGTTGGTGATAGTAGGAACCATTCAAATAATCTATGCAGCTTTAACTTCTCCCGGTCAACGCAATTTAAAAAAGAGAATAGCCTATTCCTCCGTATCTCATATGGGTTTCATAATTATAGGAATTGGTTCCATAACTGATACGGGACTCAATGGGGCCATTTTACAAATAATCTCTCATGGATTTATTGGTGCTGCACTTTTTTTCTTGGCAGGAACGAGTTACGATAGAATACGTCTTGTTTATCTCGACGAAATGGGAGGAATTGCTATCCCAATGCCAAGAATATTTACCATGTTCAGTAGTTTCGCGATGGCTTCTCTTGCATTGCCAGGAATGAGTGGTTTTGTTGCGGAATTGGTAGTATTCTTTGGAATAATTAATAGCTCGAAATATCTTTTAATGCCAAAAATACTAATTACTTTTGTAATGGCAGTTGGAATGATATTAACTCCTATTTATTCATTATCCATGTTACGCCAGATGTTCTATGGATACAAGCTATTCAATGTTACAAACTCTTATTTTATGGATTCTGGACCACGAGAATTATTTATTTCGATATGTATCTTTTTGCCTGTAATAGGTATTGGTATTTATCCCGATTTCGTTCTTTCGTTATCAGTTGACAAGGTGGAAGCCATTCTATCTAATTACTTTTATAAATCGTTTTCATGAATAAGACATAAAGTAAAAAACGCCAGTGATTTTGAAAATTGTTCGCTGTAAATAAAAAAAAATGAAGTGAATTGGAATTGTAATCAGATACATCTGGAGTTTTTGAGAACCAAACCATCGGTTCTCAAAAACTCGCAAAACTTTCGTTATATGTTATGTTATATAGGAGGATGCTCTTATGTATTCTTCAAGTCGTTTTTCTTCAATTAGGTCTTAACTTAATGTGAATGAACCATAACTATGTAGTCCTATTCCTAATAGATTGACTCCAAAATAGCATATCCAAATTATAAGAAATCCTATGGAAGCCACAATTGCCGAATTCACACCTTGCAAACTTTGATTCGTTCTAGTATGTAAATAAATCGCGTATATGGTCCAAGTAATAAATGCCCAAGTTTCTTTGGGATCCCAATTCCAATAGGATCCCCATGTCTCATTAGCCCATACTGCTCCCGAAAGAATACCTATGGTTAAAAAGGTAAACCCTAGACTAAGGACACGATAACTCCAATGATCCAATCGTTGAGTCAATTGATACCTGTGATAATTTCTAAATGAAAAAAAAGAAGTGTTTTGTAAAAAACTTCTTTTCTCATTTAAGTATTGTATCTCGCCAAAAGAAAATGGTCCGATTAATAAATAATTACTTTTACCAAAAATATCTATGTTTTTTCGAAATGTAATGACTAAAAGAGATACTGATAATAAGGATCCACATAAAAGAGTTGCATAGCTCAATAACATCATACTCACATGCATCATTAACCAGTAGGACTGTAGAGCAGGTACTAATATTGCGGATTGATGTATTTCAGTTAAAAGACCCGAAGTGGCAAAGCCCTGAGTAAAAATCGCACTTGGAGCGGTTATTGCGCTTAAATTATTTTTATTGTTCCGTATTTTAGAAACCGTATGAATAATGTAGAAACTCCATGAAAGGAACATTAATGATTCATATAAATCACTTAACGGGAAATGTCTCGAATAAATCCAACGAGTAATTAATAATACTGTTATACAGAAAAAAGTAGCTATCATGCCTTTTTCTGACGAATCACATAGTCCCAGGATTTCATGGACTAAGAATTTCATCAAATAAATCGTAATGACAATTGAAATGATCGAAAAAGCGATGTGAGTTAATATATGTTCTAAAGTAGCAAATATCATAAAAATAAAATTTATCTTAAACTTAAAATAAAAGGGGTTTACTGAATCCAATATCCAATTATAGAATGGAAACCCATAACATAATTGAATTCAGTATAGGATCTCTTGTGCCCCTTTTAGAGGATGCCGCCACTCGGACTCGAACCGAGATGCTCTAGCACTGCTTCCTAAGAGCAGCGTGTCTACCAATTTCACCATGGCGGCTTGATCAAAATAATAATAGCCCATATTAGATTCAATCGTCGAGATTGGTGCAATCAATGTAATCCATTTTTGGAAACATTCGAATCGTTGAATAAAAACCTCTTCAAATACAAATAAATAAAATATTTGAATGTTCAATAATACTTAACTTACTATCGTGATATGGTGTCTATTTTAACAATGGGATTTCGCCTAGTATAAGTTACTCCAGAACAGTTGGACCTAAATGATTAGGTACTCGGTCTAGGTAGAGGTATGGAACACAGAATTTTATTTTTTTTTTTCTAGCTCATTTTTTGATGATTCAGTTCTCATTTATCTGATTTCATAGATATGAAATGAAAAACAAAAAAAAAATAAAATAGTTTTAGTTTTTTTTTATGTATCACAATTTTATCATTACATCCAAGTGATTTCTATAAATATGATGAAATATTTGGATAGCTTGGTATCAAAACTTTATTAATGGTGGAAATCCTAATTGCGGACATCATTCGTGTGAGGATTTAACAAACCAACTAGGTATCGGGCTGGGCGTATAACAACAGAGTTTCAATCTCTATCAGAATTCTACCGTATTTATAAAATTTATAAAATCTCAACTCTATTTTTTAAAAAATAGACATCTATTTCTCTATATTTATCTAATTTATCTATAAAAAAATGGAGTTATAACGTTGTTTTCACTTGCTTATTTCAGATCTTACAAAAGAAAAATATTAATGATGTATAATTTTTGGGGATAAATAATCGAAGAGACTCCTTTCTAAAAATTAAAAATATTTTTAATTTTTTTTTTATTTTTTTATTGTGAAAAAAGTGAATCGATGGGGAAAATAAGAATCCCCATCTCGCAAGTTAAAAAACCCTACTTATTACTATACCTTATTACTATACTAGAATTAATAATTAGTATAAATTAATAATTAGTATAAATTAATAATTAGTATAATATAATGAAATAATGAAAAAGGGAAACCCTCATTTTTTATCTAACTGCTTTTTTTTTTTCAAACAAAAAAGAAATAGTGAAATAGTGCCGTTTTTAGAACCCAGTTAGACAAATAGACAAAAGAATTCTTATTCTACGTACCACAATATCCAGTCCTATCCTATCTTGCATGAATGAGTTCAAACCATTAGTTAATGTAAAAATTATTCATCTTATAAATCATCCAATTTATCGAGTCATATCAATTGAGATTACTACAAGGCTTTATTATTTTTGTTTTGTTTGTCGCACAAAAAAACTTTTTGAACGCCCAGTAGAAATCGATTTAGCTAAAGAGAAAGCTTTTTCCGCGGCCCAATATCCCCTTTTCTTCCAAATATTTCTACGAATACGCTTTTTTGACATAGAAGTACGTTTCTTTGGAACTGCCATTTTAAAATGAAAGGGTTACTCATTTTTATAGTTGAATGTGAAAGACATGTATTGTTGAATATGAATCGTTCTTTCTATTCATTATCTATATTTATTCCATAGTGGATACTTCCTTTATCACATCAAAAATAGAGTACGTGCATTTCAAATATAGCATTACTAGAGATAAAAAAAAAAATAGAAGAAAAAAAATAAAAGGAAAACAATGTAATTATCAAAGGCATTTTTTTACATCTATTCTTACATCTATTCTATATTACATACAAAAAAAGAATTCGTATTGATTGGTACTTCCTGATCCTCATTCAGACCCATGTTTATAGAATCCACTGACATATAAATCGAATCGAATGAATGTTTGCTGTTGATAAGAATAAAAAAAAAGTTCCAATTCTTATCTCAGTTTATTTATATATCGTTGTATTATGTTTAATAAATCGAAATAAGATAAGAATCCTTACCCATTTACCTATACCTAATTTAAGAAAACACAAACACTAATGTAACATTTTTCTATTTATTAGATTAATTGATCAATCTCGAAGGTAGAGTACCCATAATTAAAATACAAATGAGACTCACAATTAATCTGTTAAACGAGAATTACTTGCATAAAGGTAATTTTAGTAATCGCGTATTTTCATTTTATGCAAAATAATGAGTCTCATTCATAGGATTTCCGATAAGCATAAGTTTGCTTTATTGGCTTTTCTTTTAGTCCAATCAAACAGTTCCACAATGAATTAGTGAATGACTATGAATAAAATAACTGGGTCTCCATTAAGTCAAGTTTTTGGTGGATTTAATGCTCCAGCATCAAATACTTTTTTTTGGGGGGGGTCATTATTTTTCTTTACTATTATGGATTGGACTTTACTATTATGGATTGGATATAAATCTACGATAGTAGAATAATTGAAAGAAAATCTCATACTCTGTTCTGTATTTTAATAAATAATAAATATATTAATTAATAACTAGGTAGTCACTTTTAACTAGTAACTTGGCTATTTGAAGAAATGTAACTTATCGAATTTTTTCAATATCTGGTAAAGACTGGTAAAGAATAAAAATAATTAAGAATTTCAACTCATATTTGAGTTCTCTTATATCTTAATATATTGATATTGATTTATTTTTTATTATTGCTATTGCATTGCTCCTTCCGAAAGAGATAAGAGCTGGTGAATCGGAAACAATTAATAAGAAAAAAAGAAAAAGGAGTTTTATTTTCTTATGGAACATACATATGAATATGCATGGATGATACCTTTCGTTCCACTTCCAGTTACTATGTCAATAGGATTGGGACTTTTGCTTGTTCCGACCGCAACGAAAAATCTTCGCCGTATCTGGGCTTTTCCTAGTGTTTCATTGCTAAGCATAGTTATGGTTTTTTCGGCCGATCTATCTATTCAACAAATAAATGGTAGTTCGGTCTATCAATATCTATGGTCTTGGACCATCAATAATGATTTTTCCTTAGAGTTTGGCTACTTAATCGACTCACTTACTTCTATTATGTTAATACTAATCACTACAGTTGGAATCATGGTTCTTATTTATAGTGACAATTATATGTCTCATGATCAAGGGTATTTGAGATTTTTTGCTTATATGAGTTTTTCCAATGCTTCCATGTTGGGATTAGTTACTAGCTCCAATTTTATACAAATTTATATTTTTTGGGAACTGGTGGGAATGTGTTCATATCTATTAATAGGGTTTTGGTTCACACGACCAATTGCTGCAAATGCTTGTCAAAAAGCGTTTGTAACTAATCGTGTGGGGGATTTTGGTTTATTATTAGGAATCTTAGGTCTTTATTGGATAACAGGTAGTTTCGAATTTCGAGATTTGTTCGAAATTATCAATAGCCTGATTGATAATAATGGGGTAAATTCTTTATTTGCAACTCTGTGTGCCTCTCTATTATTTCTAGGTGCAGTTGCTAAATCCGCACAATTTCCCCTTCATGTATGGTTACCTGATGCAATGGAGGGCCCTACTCCTATTTCGGCTCTTATACATGCTGCTACTATGGTAGCAGCGGGAATTTTTCTTGTCGCTCGACTTTTTCCTATTTTCACAGTCATACCTTACATAATGAATCTCATTTCTTTGATAGGTGTAATAACGGTATTATTAGGAGCCACTTTGGCTCTTGCTCAAAGAGACATTAAGAAAAGCTTAGCCTATTCAACGATGTCTCAATTGGGTTATATTATGTTAGCTTTAGGGATAGGTTCTTATCGAGCTGCTTTATTCCATTTGATCACTCATGCCTATTCGAAAGCATTATTGTTTTTAGGATCCGGATCCATTATTCATTCAATGGAACCCATTGTTGGATATTCTCCAGAAAAAAGTCAGAATATGGTTCTTATGGGTGGTTTAGCAAAATATGTACCAATTACAAAAACTACTTTTTTATTAGGTACCCTTTCTCTTTGTGGTATTCCACCTCTTGCTTGTTTTTGGTCCAAAGATGAAATCCTTAATGATAGTTGGTTATATTCGCCAATTTTTGCGATAATAGCTTGTTCTACAGCAGGATTAACTGCATTTTATATGTTTCGGGTGTATTTACTTACTTTCGAAGGGCATTTACGCGTTTATTTTAAAAATTACAGTGGCACTCAAAATAGTTCGTTCTATTCAATATCTATATGGGGGAAAGAAGGACTGAACCCAATTAATCGAAATTTGATTTTATCAACAATAAACAATAATAAAAAGGTTTCCTTTTTTTCGAAAAAGACATATCAAATTGATGAAAATGCACGAAATCTCATGCGCTCTCTTAATACTTATTTTGGCAATAAAGAAACTTCCACGTATCCTCATGAATCAGACAATACTATGCTATTGCCTATGCTTGTATTGGTCTTATTTATTTTGTTCGTTGGATCTATAGGAATTCGTTTGGATCAAGGAATAATGGATTTTTATATATTATCGAAATGGTTAACTCCGTCTATAAACCTTTTACATAAAAGTTCGAATCCTTCTTTAGATTGGTATGAATTTGTGACAAATGCAATTTTTTCAGTTAGCATCGCCTATTTTGGAATATTAATAGCCTCTCTTTTATATGGGTCCGTTTATTCATCTTTTCTGAGTTTGGACTTCATCAATTCATTTATGAAAATGGGTTCGAAGATAATTTTTTTGGACCGAATAATAAATATAATATATAATTGGTCATATAATCGTGGTTATATAGATACTCTTTATGGAATATCTTTAACTAGGAATATAAGAGGATTAGCGGAATTAACTCATTTTTTTGATAGACGGCTTATTGATGGAATTACAAATGGAGTTGGCCTTACAAGTTTCTTTGCGGGAGAGGGGATCAAATATGTGGGGGGTGGACGAATTTCTTCTTATCTATTCGTGTATTTATCTTATGTATCATTCTTTTTTTTATTAATTTACTACTTTACTACGTGAATGCAAATGCATTTGCATTCACGTAGTAAAGTAGTAAATTAATAAAAAAAAGAATGATACATAAGATAAATACACGAATAGATAAGAAGAAATTCGTCCACCCCCCACATATTTGATCCCCTCTCCCGCAAAGAAACTTGTAAGGCCAACTCCATTTGTAATTCCATCAATAAGCCGTCTATCAAAAAAATGAGTTAATTCCGCTAATCCTCTTATATTCCTAGTTAAAGATATTCCATAAAGAGTATCTATATAACCACGATTATATGACCAATTATATATTATATTTATTATTCGGTCCAAAAAAATTATCTTCGAACCCATTTTCATAAATGAATTGATGAAGTCCAAACTCAGAAAAGATGAATAAACGGACCCATATAAAAGAGAGGCTATTAATATTCCAAAATAGGCGATGCTAACTGAAAAAATTGCATTTGTCACAAATTCATACCAATCTAAAGAAGGATTCGAACTTTTATGTAAAAGGTTTATAGACGGAGTTAACCATTTCGATAATATATAAAAATCCATTATTCCTTGATCCAAACGAATTCCTATAGATCCAACGAACAAAATAAATAAGACCAATACAAGCATAGGCAATAGCATAGTATTGTCTGATTCATGAGGATACGTGGAAGTTTCTTTATTGCCAAAATAAGTATTAAGAGAGCGCATGAGATTTCGTGCATTTTCATCAATTTGATATGTCTTTTTCGAAAAAAAGGAAACCTTTTTATTATTGTTTATTGTTGATAAAATCAAATTTCGATTAATTGGGTTCAGTCCTTCTTTCCCCCATATAGATATTGAATAGAACGAACTATTTTGAGTGCCACTGTAATTTTTAAAATAAACGCGTAAATGCCCTTCGAAAGTAAGTAAATACACCCGAAACATATAAAATGCAGTTAATCCTGCTGTAGAACAAGCTATTATCGCAAAAATTGGCGAATATAACCAACTATCATTAAGGATTTCATCTTTGGACCAAAAACAAGCAAGAGGTGGAATACCACAAAGAGAAAGGGTACCTAATAAAAAAGTAGTTTTTGTAATTGGTACATATTTTGCTAAACCACCCATAAGAACCATATTCTGACTTTTTTCTGGAGAATATCCAACAATGGGTTCCATTGAATGAATAATGGATCCGGATCCTAAAAACAATAATGCTTTCGAATAGGCATGAGTGATCAAATGGAATAAAGCAGCTCGATAAGAACCTATCCCTAAAGCTAACATAATATAACCCAATTGAGACATCGTTGAATAGGCTAAGCTTTTCTTAATGTCTCTTTGAGCAAGAGCCAAAGTGGCTCCTAATAATACCGTTATTACACCTATCAAAGAAATGAGATTCATTATGTAAGGTATGACTGTGAAAATAGGAAAAAGTCGAGCGACAAGAAAAATTCCCGCTGCTACCATAGTAGCAGCATGTATAAGAGCCGAAATAGGAGTAGGGCCCTCCATTGCATCAGGTAACCATACATGAAGGGGAAATTGTGCGGATTTAGCAACTGCACCTAGAAATAATAGAGAGGCACACAGAGTTGCAAATAAAGAATTTACCCCATTATTATCAATCAGGCTATTGATAATTTCGAACAAATCTCGAAATTCGAAACTACCTGTTATCCAATAAAGACCTAAGATTCCTAATAATAAACCAAAATCCCCCACACGATTAGTTACAAACGCTTTTTGACAAGCATTTGCAGCAATTGGTCGTGTGAACCAAAACCCTATTAATAGATATGAACACATTCCCACCAGTTCCCAAAAAATATAAATTTGTATAAAATTGGAGCTAGTAACTAATCCCAACATGGAAGCATTGGAAAAACTCATATAAGCAAAAAATCTCAAATACCCTTGATCATGAGACATATAATTGTCACTATAAATAAGAACCATGATTCCAACTGTAGTGATTAGTATTAACATAATAGAAGTAAGTGAGTCGATTAAGTAGCCAAACTCTAAGGAAAAATCATTATTGATGGTCCAAGACCATAGATATTGATAGACCGAACTACCATTTATTTGTTGAATAGATAGATCGGCCGAAAAAACCATAACTATGCTTAGCAATGAAACACTAGGAAAAGCCCAGATACGGCGAAGATTTTTCGTTGCGGTCGGAACAAGCAAAAGTCCCAATCCTATTGACATAGTAACTGGAAGTGGAACGAAAGGTATCATCCATGCATATTCATATGTATGTTCCATAAGAAAATAAAACTCCTTTTTCTTTTTTTCTTATTAATTGTTTCCGATTCACCAGCTCTTATCTCTTTCGGAAGGAGCAATGCAATAGCAATAATAAAAAATAAATCAATATCAATATATTAAGATATAAGAGAACTCAAATATGAGTTGAAATTCTTAATTATTTTTATTCTTTACCAGTCTTTACCAGATATTGAAAAAATTCGATAAGTTACATTTCTTCAAATAGCCAAGTTACTAGTTAAAAGTGACTACCTAGTTATTAATTAATATATTTATTATTTATTAAAATACAGAACAGAGTATGAGATTTTCTTTCAATTATTCTACTATCGTAGATTTATATCCAATCCATAATAGTAAAGTCCAATCCATAATAGTAAAGAAAAATAATGACCCCCCCCAAAAAAAAGTATTTGATGCTGGAGCATTAAATCCACCAAAAACTTGACTTAATGGAGACCCAGTTATTTTATTCATAGTCATTCACTAATTCATTGTGGAACTGTTTGATTGGACTAAAAGAAAAGCCAATAAAGCAAACTTATGCTTATCGGAAATCCTATGAATGAGACTCATTATTTTGCATAAAATGAAAATACGCGATTACTAAAATTACCTTTATGCAAGTAATTCTCGTTTAACAGATTAATTGTGAGTCTCATTTGTATTTTAATTATGGGTACTCTACCTTCGAGATTGATCAATTAATCTAATAAATAGAAAAATGTTACATTAGTGTTTGTGTTTTCTTAAATTAGGTATAGGTAAATGGGTAAGGATTCTTATCTTATTTCGATTTATTAAACATAATACAACGATATATAAATAAACTGAGATAAGAATTGGAACTTTTTTTTTATTCTTATCAACAGCAAACATTCATTCGATTCGATTTATATGTCAGTGGATTCTATAAACATGGGTCTGAATGAGGATCAGGAAGTACCAATCAATACGAATTCTTTTTTTGTATGTAATATAGAATAGATGTAAGAATAGATGTAAAAAAATGCCTTTGATAATTACATTGTTTTCCTTTTATTTTTTTTCTTCTATTTTTTTTTTTATCTCTAGTAATGCTATATTTGAAATGCACGTACTCTATTTTTGATGTGATAAAGGAAGTATCCACTATGGAATAAATATAGATAATGAATAGAAAGAACGATTCATATTCAACAATACATGTCTTTCACATTCAACTATAAAAATGAGTAACCCTTTCATTTTAAAATGGCAGTTCCAAAGAAACGTACTTCTATGTCAAAAAAGCGTATTCGTAGAAATATTTGGAAGAAAAGGGGATATTGGGCCGCGGAAAAAGCTTTCTCTTTAGCTAAATCGATTTCTACTGGGCGTTCAAAAAGTTTTTTTGTGCGACAAACAAAACAAAAATAATAAAGCCTTGTAGTAATCTCAATTGATATGACTCGATAAATTGGATGATTTATAAGATGAATAATTTTTACATTAACTAATGGTTTGAACTCATTCATGCAAGATAGGATAGGACTGGATATTGTGGTACGTAGAATAAGAATTCTTTTGTCTATTTGTCTAACTGGGTTCTAAAAACGGCACTATTTCACTATTTCTTTTTTGTTTGAAAAAAAAAAAGCAGTTAGATAAAAAATGAGGGTTTCCCTTTTTCATTATTTCATTATATTATACTAATTATTAATTTATACTAATTATTAATTTATACTAATTATTAATTCTAGTATAGTAATAAGGTATAGTAATAAGTAGGGTTTTTTAACTTGCGAGATGGGGATTCTTATTTTCCCCATCGATTCACTTTTTTCACAATAAAAAAATAAAAAAAAAATTAAAAATATTTTTAATTTTTAGAAAGGAGTCTCTTCGATTATTTATCCCCAAAAATTATACATCATTAATATTTTTCTTTTGTAAGATCTGAAATAAGCAAGTGAAAACAACGTTATAACTCCATTTTTTTATAGATAAATTAGATAAATATAGAGAAATAGATGTCTATTTTTTAAAAAATAGAGTTGAGATTTTATAAATTTTATAAATACGGTAGAATTCTGATAGAGATTGAAACTCTGTTGTTATACGCCCAGCCCGATACCTAGTTGGTTTGTTAAATCCTCACACGAATGATGTCCGCAATTAGGATTTCCACCATTAATAAAGTTTTGATACCAAGCTATCCAAATATTTCATCATATTTATAGAAATCACTTGGATGTAATGATAAAATTGTGATACATAAAAAAAAACTAAAACTATTTTATTTTTTTTTTGTTTTTCATTTCATATCTATGAAATCAGATAAATGAGAACTGAATCATCAAAAAATGAGCTAGAAAAAAAAAAATAAAATTCTGTGTTCCATACCTCTACCTAGACCGAGTACCTAATCATTTAGGTCCAACTGTTCTGGAGTAACTTATACTAGGCGAAATCCCATTGTTAAAATAGACACCATATCACGATAGTAAGTTAAGTATTATTGAACATTCAAATATTTTATTTATTTGTATTTGAAGAGGTTTTTATTCAACGATTCGAATGTTTCCAAAAATGGATTACATTGATTGCACCAATCTCGACGATTGAATCTAATATGGGCTATTATTATTTTGATCAAGCCGCCATGGTGAAATTGGTAGACACGCTGCTCTTAGGAAGCAGTGCTAGAGCATCTCGGTTCGAGTCCGAGTGGCGGCATCCTCTAAAAGGGGCACAAGAGATCCTATACTGAATTCAATTATGTTATGGGTTTCCATTCTATAATTGGATATTGGATTCAGTAAACCCCTTTTATTTTAAGTTTAAGATAAATTTTATTTTTATGATATTTGCTACTTTAGAACATATATTAACTCACATCGCTTTTTCGATCATTTCAATTGTCATTACGATTTATTTGATGAAATTCTTAGTCCATGAAATCCTGGGACTATGTGATTCGTCAGAAAAAGGCATGATAGCTACTTTTTTCTGTATAACAGTATTATTAATTACTCGTTGGATTTATTCGAGACATTTCCCGTTAAGTGATTTATATGAATCATTAATGTTCCTTTCATGGAGTTTCTACATTATTCATACGGTTTCTAAAATACGGAACAATAAAAATAATTTAAGCGCAATAACCGCTCCAAGTGCGATTTTTACTCAGGGCTTTGCCACTTCGGGTCTTTTAACTGAAATACATCAATCCGCAATATTAGTACCTGCTCTACAGTCCTACTGGTTAATGATGCATGTGAGTATGATGTTATTGAGCTATGCAACTCTTTTATGTGGATCCTTATTATCAGTATCTCTTTTAGTCATTACATTTCGAAAAAACATAGATATTTTTGGTAAAAGTAATTATTTATTAATCGGACCATTTTCTTTTGGCGAGATACAATACTTAAATGAGAAAAGAAGTTTTTTACAAAACACTTCTTTTTTTTCATTTAGAAATTATCACAGGTATCAATTGACTCAACGATTGGATCATTGGAGTTATCGTGTCCTTAGTCTAGGGTTTACCTTTTTAACCATAGGTATTCTTTCGGGAGCAGTATGGGCTAATGAGACATGGGGATCCTATTGGAATTGGGATCCCAAAGAAACTTGGGCATTTATTACTTGGACCATATACGCGATTTATTTACATACTAGAACGAATCAAAGTTTGCAAGGTGTGAATTCGGCAATTGTGGCTTCCATAGGATTTCTTATAATTTGGATATGCTATTTTGGAGTCAATCTATTAGGAATAGGACTACATAGTTATGGTTCATTCACATTAAGTTAAGACCTAATTGAAGAAAAACGACTTGAAGAATACATAAGAGCATCCTCCTATATAACATAACATATAACGAAAGTTTTGCGAGTTTTTGAGAACCGATGGTTTGGTTCTCAAAAACTCCAGATGTATCTGATTACAATTCCAATTCACTTCATTTTTTTTTATTTACAGCGAACAATTTTCAAAATCACTGGCGTTTTTTACTTTATGTCTTATTCATGAAAACGATTTATAAAAGTAATTAGATAGAATGGCTTCCACCTTGTCAACTGATAACGAAAGAACGAAATCGGGATAAATACCAATACCTATTACAGGCAAAAAGATACATATCGAAATAAATAATTCTCGTGGTCCAGAATCCATAAAATAAGAGTTTGTAACATTGAATAGCTTGTATCCATAGAACATCTGGCGTAACATGGATAATGAATAAATAGGAGTTAATATCATTCCAACTGCCATTACAAAAGTAATTAGTATTTTTGGCATTAAAAGATATTTCGAGCTATTAATTATTCCAAAGAATACTACCAATTCCGCAACAAAACCACTCATTCCTGGCAATGCAAGAGAAGCCATCGCGAAACTACTGAACATGGTAAATATTCTTGGCATTGGGATAGCAATTCCTCCCATTTCGTCGAGATAAACAAGACGTATTCTATCGTAACTCGTTCCTGCCAAGAAAAAAAGTGCAGCACCAATAAATCCATGAGAGATTATTTGTAAAATGGCCCCATTGAGTCCCGTATCAGTTATGGAACCAATTCCTATAATTATGAAACCCATATGAGATACGGAGGAATAGGCTATTCTCTTTTTTAAATTGCGTTGACCGGGAGAAGTTAAAGCTGCATAGATTATTTGAATGGTTCCTACTATCACCAACCAGGGGGAAAATATAGAATGAGCATGGGGTAATAATTCCATATTGATGCGAATCAATCCATATGCCCCCATTTTTAATAAGATTCCGGCTAGAAGCATACATGTACTGTAATGTGCTTCTCCGTGGGTATCTGGTAACCACGTATGTAGGGGTATAATCGGTGATTTAACAGCATAAGCAATAAAGAAGCCAAAATATAATATTATTTCCAATGCCGCGGGATACGATTGATTAGCTAATGTTTCAAAATTTAATGTTGGTTCATTGGAACCATATAAACCCATACCTGGAACTCCTATTAAGAGAAAAATGGAACCCCCCGCAGTGTACAAAATAAACTTTGTAGCTGAGTACAGACGTTTCTTCCCTCCCCACATAGATAGAAGTAGGTAAACAGGAATTAATTCTAACTCCCACATGATGAAAAAAAGTAAAAGGTCTCGAGAAGAAAATGATCCTATTTGACCGCTGTACATTGCTAACATCAGGAAATGGAACAATCGCGAATCTCGAGTAACTGGCCAAGCCGCTAAGGTAGCCAAAGCCGTGATAAATCCCGTCAGTAAAATGGGTCCTATGGAAAGTCCATCGATTCCTAGTCTCCAGTGAAAATAAAAAATATTTATCCATTTATAATCCTCCTCCAATTGGATTAATGGGTCGTCCAATTGAAAATGATAACAGAATGTGTAGGTCGTTAGAAGCAGCTCCAATAAGCATATACATATGGTATACCACCTAACTACCTTATTCCCTCTTTGGGGGAGAAAGAAAATTAACAAACCCGCGGAAATCGGCAAAACAACAATTATTGTTAACCAAGGAAAATAACTCGTGGTAAAGACAAGATAGACTTTGACCAGAAAAACCCGCGCTCGGAATGGAATAATGGATTTTCTCGAGTACGGGTTTTTGTCGGTAAAGAGGAATCAAATGGATTCAAGTGGAATTTTCTGGAACGTATCAATAAGCTAGACCCATGCTGCGAGTTGTCTCATGCCATAAATAAACCCGGACACTCAGGAAATCCGTTGGACAAGCGGATTCACATCTCTTACAACCTACGCAGTCCTCTGTTCTTGGAGCAGAAGCAATTTGCTTAGCTTTACATCCGTCCCAAGGTATCATTTCCAAAACATCTGTGGGGCAAGCTCGTACACATTGAGTACATCCGATACATGTATCATAAATCTTTACTGAATGTGACATTGGATCTATAAATTTTTGGAACATTCTAAAATTTCGATCTGGTAAAATTAGTAATATTAGTAATAAATGAATCATGTATTCATGTATTGTAGACACCAGACGAATCAGTGGGTTACCAGAATGGATTTTTTTTTATAATAAATTGGCTTCTGGATCTGTTCATGAGAGAGGTCCAAGATACTTTGATTTCTTACGTTTCGGGAAACATGATCATATGAGTTATAAGTTATATATGCTTATGCTAATTCTAATTGGTGAATTCTATAAATTGAAATTAGCTATCTATCCATATATGGATATCTATCTATATCTATATATAGATAGATATTTGTCTTTTCATTACGACTATTTATTCAATAAATTGGATTGATTGATACGAGTTGATTTTCTGTTACGATGGATCGACGAAACAATAGCCGGTCCAATAGCTGCTTCAGCGGCTGCAATAGCTATAACAAAGATCGAGAAAATGTCTCCTTTTAATTGACGACTATCAAATAAATCCGAAAATGTTACGAGATTTAGATTAACCGCATTTAGTATAAGCTCAAGACACATAAGTGCTCTAACCATGTTTCGACTTGTGATCAATCCATAAATACCGATAGAAAATAAATAGGCACTCAAAACAAGTACATGCTCGAGTATCATTGACCAACTCCTCATGAATCTTGATTCATTTCAATATGAACAACAATTTAACCGATTTTATTGACTCGAATATAAATATAATAGAATCAAACTCAAACTTTTTTTTTTTATATTTTATATTTTATAATATTTTATATATTTATTATTTATATTATTTTATTATATTATTTTATTATTTATATATTATATATATTATATATTTATATATTATATATATTATATATATGTATTATTTTATTATATAATTATTTTATTATATATATATATGTATATATGAACAATATATGTATATATGAACAATATGAAAATAGAATTGAAGGGAAATGGATGTGATAACAATAAGACAGAACAAAGCCTTATTTTTTTTTTAGTTAATTTGATTTGATTTTGGATTTCGAATCCTAAGTTTTTGTTACTGACGAGCCATAGCAATTGCACCTATCAAAGCAACTAAAAGAATTATAGAAATAAGTTCAAATGGAAGATAAAAATCCGTTGATAAATGAATCCCAATTTGTTGAACGTTACTCGTGAGGTCCTGTTCTATAATCTGGCTTGATCTTGTAGTCCAAATAATCCCGTACCATGACGTATCTGAGATAGTAGTAATTAATGAAAAAAGAATACTTGTACAAACCAGTGAAGTAACTCCATCTCCAACGGTCCAAAGAGATAAATCATTGGAATATTCGGAACCTTTCATGAACATCACAGCAAATATGATTAATACATTTATGGCCCCCACGTAAATAAGGAGCTGTGCAGCAGCTACAAAATAGGAGTTAGATAGAATATAGAATAAGGATATACAAACAAGAACCCATCCTAAAGAAAAGGCAGAATAAATTGGATTGGTAAGTAATACCACTCCTAGACTTCCTAATATAAGACCTGATCCCAGAAATACTAAAAGAATATCATGTATTGGTCCAGGCAAATCCATTATGTGTAAAATAAGAGATAAATTAAGTAGAAATATTTCATGACCTTACTGACCGGGCCAGGAAAGGGGGTTACCCTATCTTTTTCTTGTATATAATACGTTACTAAAACTAAAATTGAATTTTAATGTGGTGTGGATTGATGTAGATATAGTTATTGGGCCAATCCCGCTTCTGGATCCGAAGGAGTAGTTGTAGTTCGGAATTTGATATTTCGAAATCATCACGGATAGATGAATCCATTCGAAATTAAAATAAATCCAAGATTCTCACAAATCAGTAGTTATGATTTGTGGTTACTGACCAACCAAACTTGAATTAAGGGGTTTATCTACCGTGGTTATTTTTATTTGAGTCGAATTCATAATTGTTTGTTTGAATTGTGTAATCTCCAATTACTGACATTGGTAACCGACCCAAAGCAATTTGATTATAATTCAATTCGTGACGATCATAAGTGGAAAGTTCATATTCTTCAGTCATTGATAAACAGTTTGTTGGACAATACTCGACGCAGTTACCACAAAATATACAGATTCCGAAATCAATACTATAATTAAGCAATTGTTTCTTTCTAATATCTGTTTCCAATCTCCAATCAACAACGGGTAGATCTATGGGGCATACACGAACACATACTTCACAAGCAATACATTTATCAAATTCAAAATGGATTCGACCGCGGAAACGCTCTGATGTGATCGATTTTTCATAAGGATATTGAATAGTTACAGGTAAACGATTCGCGTGGGATAAAGTAATCATGAAACTTTGACCAATGTACCTTGCAGCTCGTACTGTTTGTTGACCATAATTCATGAACCCTGTCACCATAGGGAACATATCGTGGATATCCATGAATAATTTGATGTTTCTTTCTCTTGCTTGAGAGAGGTTATGAATCTAAAATTTTGTATTCTGTTACAGTGAAAGGAGTTGGGAAGAAGTTGTCAATAATAGATTACCTAGAGAAATAGGTAAAAGAAATTTCCATCCAAGATTTAATAGTTGGTCCATTCTCATCCTAGGTAAAGTCCATCTTGTTGCGATAGGAATGAACAGGAACAAATAAGTTTTCGCTAGTGTAATAAAGATACCCATTGTTGTTCCAAGGATTCCACCGGTTTTATTTATTCCGAAAAGTTCAAGAATGAATATGTACGGAATAGAGAGATTCCACCCGCCCAAGTACAGAACTGTTACAAATAATGAAGAAACCAGTAGATTTAGGTAAGAAGCAACGTAAAATAAACCAAATTTGATACCTGAATATTCGGTTTGATAACCTGCTACTAATTCTTCTTCTGCTTCTGGTAAATCAAAGGGTAATCTCTCACATTCTGCTAGGGAAGAAATTAGAAAAACTATAAACCCTATAGGTTGGCGCCACAGATTCCACCCCAAAAACCCATATTTGGACTGTGCCTCAACTATATCAATTGTACTTGAACTGTTAGATAATCATAGTCGATCATAACATCACTGTTCTCATCGCTATTCCAGAACCGTACATGAGACTTCGGCTTCATACGGCTCCTCGATGGCCAAAAATAAATCTAAGGACGGGTTTTCGGTATTACCCCGACATGTTTTTGTAGGATAGATAGAGTAAGCATCGGAGAGTCCCTATCCCTAATTAGACCAATGGAATTCTGTCTGCTATAATAACAAATAAAAAGTGCTTCCGAATTGATCTCATACCTTATTTTATAATTAAAATTCGAATTTATCTTTGTTCAGTAATAACGGAATCCTTCAATAAAATACGCGTTGTATCAATTATTTCAACCCATATCTTTCTATTACGAAAAAGAATTAGACATCACATTAGTTCATGGATCATGATAAGAATTCTATTTCATCTTTATGAATATGGATCAGATGGAGAAAAGAAAGAATTCAAAAGGATTTCTTCTGAATTTTATTCATTTTTGCTATTGCATTCCATTTCTTTCGTTCCTGTTCTTCTTTCTCAGAAGAGGGGATTCTAAAAAAAAAAAATAAAGAATTACTTCGTTCCTAATAGTCATTTCTTTAATCAGTGGATAGGAGCATACTCTGAATCAGAATCATGGGGAAGTACTGCTTGATCATTTCTACCAACTTAAAGCCCTCATTATTATTCCTTTTATGCAAAAATATCCATTTGAATATCTTACATTATCTCCATTACTAATCCTTTGTGTACCTTAGTGTTCCTAACCGTCCACTCATTTTTGATTGATTCCCGGTATGGTAATACATAAAATAAAAATTGTAAAAACTCCATACAGTTGATTTTTGGTACCCGCTTCAAGCCATGATGACTAATCAACCAATCTTGGGGTAAACGGTTTTCACTGCTTATGTTTACTTCTACTTGACTCTCGTACATAGGGAATGAGAATCAATCTGATTACTGCGAATTCATAAGCTGTTTTGTTTCACTCATATAACTATCTGGTTTAGCTTATCGACCCGAGTGATGAATAAAAAGATAAAGATATTTATTCAATACGTTCAATCTCTTTCCTAGAAATAAAGGAAGGAGGTAAAAGAAAAGGGTAAAAGTTGATGTTCCAACGAATCACACGTAGAGATATTGATAACACACATAGAGTTAATGGTATTTCATAACTAATAGATTGAGCAGCAGCTCGTAGACCACCTGAAAAGGAATATTTATTATTCGATCCATATCCTGACATAAGAAGTCCAATAGGAGCAATACTGGAAATGGCGATCCATAAAGAAACACCTATACTGAGATCGGCTAGAACAAGGTGATAACCAAAAGGAATTACTGAATAACTTAGTAAAATGGATATGACCGCTATAGACGGCCCGATACTGAATAAACGAATATCCCCTCTAGATGGGAGAAGATCCTCTTTGAAAAGTAGTTTAGTTCCATCCGCTAGAGCTTGAAGAATTCCCAGGGGACCGGCATATTCAGGCCCAATACGTTGTTGTAAACTTGCGGATATTTCTCTTTCTAACCACACAATAACGAGTACCCCTATTGTGATTCCCGATACAGGAGTAAAAATAGGGATAAGCGCCCATAAGAGGCTATAGACCTCTTTTAAAAATTCCGATCTGGAAAAAGAATTGATAGCTTGTACTTCTGTCGTATCAATTATCATTTCAACGATCGACTTCTCCCATAATGATATCTATACTACCTAGTATCGTCATGATATCCGCCAATTTCATTCTTTTAACTAGCTGAGGAAGAATTTGCAAATTAATGAAGCCTGGTGGACGAATTTTCCATCTCCAGGGAAAAACACTATTATCTCCTATCAAAAAAATTCCTAATTCTCCCTTTGGGGCTTCTACTCTTACATAAAGTTCTTGTTTCGACAATTCAAAAGCGGGAGAGGGCTTTTTACTAATAAATCGATATTCAAAATCATTCCATTCGGAATCCCTTGCTCTATCAAAGCGTCGGACTTCTAAATTCTCGTAGGGTCCCCCCGGGATTTCTTCTAGTGCCTGTTGAATAATTTTTATGGATTCTGTCATTTCGCTAATTCGTACTAAATAACGAGCTAATGAGTCTCCTTCTTTTTGCCATTGGACTTCCCAATCGAATTCATCATAACACTCATAATGATCAACTTTACGAAGATCCCATTGGATTCCGGAAGCTCGTAACATTGGTCCTGATAAACCCCAATTTATTGCTTCCTCTCCACCAATAATGCCCACCCCTTCAACTCGTTCCAAAAAAATGGGATTCCGCGTAATAAGCTTTTGATATTCCGCCACTCCTGTTAAAAAATAATCGCAAAAATCCAAACATTTATCTATCCAGCCATATGGTAAATCAGCAGTTACTCCTCCGATACGGAAGTAATTATGCATCATTCGCATACCTGTGGCAGCTTCAAATAGATCATATAGCAATTCCCTCTCTCTGAAAATATAGAAGAAAGGAGTCTGTGCACCAATATCCGCCATGAAAGGCCCAAGCCATAACAAATGAGAAGCTATACGACTCAGCTCTAGCATAATGACTCTGATATAGCTAGCTCTTTTAGGTACTTGAATATTTCCCAATTGTTCTGGTGCATTTACCGTTATTGCCTCTGTGAACATAGTAGCTAAATAATCCCAACGTGTTACATAAGGCAGATATTGTATAATTGTTCGGTTTTCCGCAATTTTTTCCATCCCTCTGTGTAAATAACCCAATATGGGTTCACAGTCAATAACATCTTCACCATCTAGAGTAACGATGAGTCGAAGAACACCATGCATTGATGGGTGGTGAGGGCCCATATTGACTATCATGAGGTCTTTTCTTGTAGCCGGTACAGTCATATGTTTTCTTCCCCGATTCTTTATTCCATGAATTACTGAAAACGAAATGAGGTTCATCAAAATTCAAGATCTAATAAACCGTTCGGTGAATCTTTAAATTAACGAGTTTTTGACTCCCGAATATCCAGCTGACCAATTAATTCCTTATAACGAACTCCATTTTTCTTTGACAAATAAGCCAGCAGCCGCCTACGTTTTCCCAAAATTTTCCGCAGACCTCTCTGAGATAAATAGTCTTTTCTGTGCAATTTCAGATGGGAAGTAAGTCTACGTATCTTATTAGTGAAACTTAATACTTGAAATTCAACAGATCCCTTGTTTTTTTCTCTTTCTTCTTGCGGAATAACTGAGATGAATGCATTTTTTACCATAAAAATAATTCTTCTCTTTATGTTCTTTTTTTTTTTCTTTTCCACAAATATGGATTTTACCGATCAGGAATAATAATAATGCCAGTCATTTCGATCTGGTACACACAAGAATTTGGATTTATTTATAATTTATATATTATACGACTTTGTTTTCTACCAAATATAATTGAATTCAATTAAGAAAAGAAATTCAATTTGTAATTTGATTCGGATACAAGGGGATGGTACATTTTTGCACCCACGAAGATTTGAACCTAAGAAGATTCCGCCAATTCATTCCTAGATCCAATTGATACATCATTGAATCAGTATCATGTATGAAAATAGAATGTAACACAACGTGTGTGTACATCTGTCTTCGTCTCACGGATATGATACGTGATATCTAGAAAATGTGCCATCAAAAAATTATGTATCGTGGATACATATGTATCCTTGACATACTGAAACGACTGCCATTATTGGTATCAAACCAATAGCGATTCATACAAGCTAAATCTTCTAATCGATAATTGGGCCAAACAAACAATTTGAATTGAATGAATTTGTTTGTATCTATATCAAGATACTTATCCTCATTCAAAAATTGCCCAAAATTCCTTACATTATTCACATTATTCCCATTGCCTGAATCTCTGTCCACAGCATTCTCTTTCCCAGAATGGAAACCCATTAGAATTCTCAATTCTCTACGACGCCTAGGAGATAGAATATTTTCAGGAACAAGCAAATCATAATGATTTTCATCTCCATTCACAAGCGCTTTTCCATGTCGTGCAATAGATCCATCGAAATCATTCTCATCAACATATCTTTTTTCTCGGCATCTTCGATTAGTTTGGTGCTTACTCTTATGGACCAATGAAATACCTACGGTTTGATACATAAGAAATTGTCCATCCCATTTCAGAAACAGACGAACCGGCTCAATAATAAATATTCCCTTTTTTATCAATTCTGTAAGAGTTAGATCCTTCTGAATCAGCATTACATCAAGGCGCATTTCTCTTCTTTGAATAGAGGATATAGCAATTTCCCTTGGATTTATCAGTCTAAGCAGGAGACAATATACCCTTATATTATTGAGCATTGTTTGATTCAAAGGATCCTCCTCCCATCTCAATTGAAAAAGCAAATATCTTTTCAGGAAGAAATCGAGTTCCGCTTCCCTGTTGCTCTTGGGTTGCCTTTTCTTTCTACGTTTTTTAATGTCTGATTCTGCGTAATCCTTTTCAACAAAATCTTTTTGTTGGTTTTGTGCACCTGATGCAAGATTCTTTTGGTTTTGTGCATCTGATCCAACAAGATCTCCTTGGACCAGCTCTTCTTTTTGTTCTCGATTTCGATTCTCTAATTCAAGATATTCTTTTTTATTAGATGATATATGAGGATCCTTTTTTTTATTTCCGTTAATGTTTTTATTAATGTATTCATTGTATTCATTTCCATTAAAATGAAAAAAAAAGAATTTGATTGGTATGATCCAGGGTTTAATCTTATATGCATCATAAAGTCGCACTAATTCTGTAAAGAACCAAGGTTCTAGGTTAGACATGGGACGATATAACATTTCCTCATTCATTCCCATCCAATCAAAAAGTTTTTTTTTTTTCTTTTTATTGGATGGATTGATTTTTTGATGAATCGTGAGATAAAAAAGATCTTTTTTATCAATTATTTGATAATCATTAGTCCCAGTCTTAGTATCCTTACTAATGTTGGTCCCGGTATCCATATAGGTCCAGGTTTCAATATCGATATTCTTTCTAGGACAAAAATTGAGAATTCCCCACTCCAAATATTTTCTATCCGGATTTTGATCTGTATCATATTCTTCCCCTAAATAATCATTACTAGGTGTATCCCCCAGCCCATAAAAAAATTTGTGTTTAGGCGTGTTGTAATTATATGTATATGGAATTTCTTGGTTCCCGTTTACTTGTAACGGCGATCCATAAATATATGAGTCCTTCCTATCCTCATAATTAATATATTTATGTGATAAAAGGTCATATTTGTAGTGTTTTTTAAATTTTGCTTTTTGATTCGCCAATGAATTAATTCCATAATTATTTTGTTTCTCGTAATAAATTAATTGGTATTTTTCTTTTTCATATGAATCCAAAATTTTTTGGTCTTTATTTTGAATCGTACGACGTTGATTGATTCTATTTCTCCATTTTTGCGGTACTAATCTAGACCACCTAGTCTGAGATAAATTGTATTGATAATGACCCCTTAACCAGTTTTTCCATTCATTCATTCCAGAATTCGGAAGTTTCTTATGCCTTGATTTGGAATCAAATATCCCTCGTGTCCCCAAATGGCCCTTTATTCTCTCCTTAAGAAAGGGATATGCTCCGCGATATTGAAGTACAGATCCCATGTTAATAACTTGGGTTTGTGATAATTTGTAAAATACATATGCTTGGGATAAGGAGGAGGATAAGTCATAATAAATCTGTGAATTTCTATTACTAATATTAGAATTAGAAAGCGACTTTTTTACAGTCGAAATAAAGTGAATTGTATTTTTATTTGTTTCATCAATTGCTTCTTGATTTCTTTTATCATTGTAAATGTATTTATCGAGAGTCTTTTTTGCTGATTCAAGGAAAAGTTGTGCATTTATTCTGGGGATGTTAATGGGAGATAGAAAGATATCCATGTATATTCTTTCAATGAAAGATTTCATAAAATAGTACCATTTACGTATTAATCGTGCACTTCGTTTTTTTGACATCTGTAAAATGTATTTTTTTGATTCCGATCTTTTATCATCACAACCTGTTTCGTTAGGACTAAGATTTATATCTTCTGGAGTTGAAAATATTTGTTTCCTGTCCTTTGTGATTTTTTCGATTTGGTCTCTTGTTGCGATTGTACTATCCGCCAGATCCTTTATTTTTTTTTCTGTCAGCGAATAATTTGTCCCATCCGTCGATCTAAGTCGAAAGGCCAATTCATGGGTCATTTTATTACTGATTATAGAATCTTTTCCATCTTCACTCGGTTCATATACTTTCTTCAACCCAAATAATAAAATTGGGTTTATTTTTGCATTTGCACGTTCTTTCATTATTCTTTTGATAAAGAGAACCATTTTTATAATCCCTTTTGTTTTTTCTTTTGAAACGTTTAGAAACCATTTTGTTCTTTCTTTGAAAACTCTTAAAACTAGAAAATATTTTTTTTCCCCCTTTCTAAGTTTTTTTTCAAATTCTTTACGAATGGGTTCAAAAAAGGAAGGTTGTTTTCGGGGAGAACCAAAAGGGAGTTCAGCTTCCATTCCCCAGATTGTTAAAAAACAAAAATTTTCGATTTTTCCTTTCTTTTTCGTTGGATCCTTATGAAGGGATTGTAGCTTAGATGTGTGCCAAGGTTTCAGACAGAAAGGAAATAGGATTTTTATCTGAATACCATCTGTTAACCAGTCTTTCGGAAATTCTGTTTCTGATAATTGAACACCATTATAAGTGCATTTAACATACATTTCTCTATTCCATTCTTGAAAATCTTCGTACCACTCGGGAAATTGAAATAATAACATACG